AAAAAACGTACTTCTGTATCAAAAAACCGTATTCGAAAAAATTTTTGGAAAAGGAAGGGGTATTGTGCAGCGTTAAAAGCGTTTTCCTTAGGGAAATCTCTTTCTACCGGGAATTCAAAAAGCTTTTTTGTGCAACAAACAAATAAAAGAAATAGTAAAACGTTGAAATAATCTGAATCGGCCTGACTCGAAAAATTGACGGACTTCCTTTCAAAAATAAAATTATTGATTTTGATTCCCTATCTGAGTTAATCAATATAAAATGGAATTCTCGCCGCTTTGAGAATCTAGAATATGTAAAAAATTCTTTTGTTTACCTTACCAATACCAAATTCGAAAAAAAAAGAATACTTTCTTTTTGTTGACAAAAAAACACAAGATACTCGATTTTTTTAGTATATCTTTTCATTTTCAAGGTGGGGAGTATTATTTTCCCCATCAACCCATTTCTTCCAATAACATAAGTTATTGTTTTTTCTATATATTCATTTTCTCTATATCTCTAGAAGAGCGAAGCTGTTTCGTTACTAAAATCATTGAAACTCAAATTAGAAACCCTTTATGTGTAACTTTCTTACTTTTCGATTTGTTCGAAATTCCTATATAGATCACCCTATATCTCTTGTGATCAATCCATTCAAAAATACTTATTGAAATTATTCTGGATAAATATAAATAATGTGTGAATTTGAATGATTCAAAATGGATTCTTTTTTTTTATTAATATTCATTGATAAACTACATTTTTTGTTTTCGGTTTTTGAAATCAACTTAATTTTGAAACAGTTCATTAAAACAAAAATTGAAGTTCTCTCCGCTATTTAAATTGATAGTAGGATTTTAAAATTTTGCAAGAATTCAAGTTGAGGAGAGTATAAAATAAGATGCACGAAAGCAAAATTACGACTCTAAACTAAAATAATGAACCTTCAAATACCTATGTTGAAGAAATTTTGATTCATCAATTTTAATTTTTGCTAAAAAATATTTCAACCAATCGAATTCTTAAATCTAGACGGTTCCTTATTCCTAGGCTATTATGAGTTCAAGATAAGCCGCTATGGTGAAATTGGTAGACACGCTGCTCTTAGGAAGCAGTGCTAGAGCATCTCGGTTCGAGTCCGAGTGGCGGCATGTCATCTCCTAAAAAAGGGAAAAAAATCCTATAATGAATTCAACTCTCCATCTATATAGATTTTATAATTAAAGCACTCCTATAATCTTATGATATTTTCAACCTTAGAGCATATATTAACTCATATTTCTTTTTCGCTCGTTTCAATTGTACTTACAATTCATTTGATAACGTTTTTAGTCGAGGAAATCGTAAAACTATATGATTCATCCGAAAAGGGCATGATAATGAATTTGTTCTCTATAACAGGATTATTAGTTACTCGTTGGATTTATTCGGAACATTTTCCACTAAGTGATTTATATGAATCATTAATCTTCCTTTCATGGAGTTTTTCCCTTATTCATATAGTTCCGTATTTCAAAAAAAATAAAAATATTCTCAGCACAATAATTGGCCCAAGTGCTATTTTTACTCAAGGCTTTGCTACTTCAGGTCTTTTAACTGAAATACACAAATCTACAATATTAGTACCAGCTCTTCAATCTGAGTGGTTAATAATGCACGTAAGCACGATGATATTAGGCTACGCTGCCCTTTTATGTGGATCATTATTATCAGTATCGCTTATAGTCATTACAGTTAGAAAAAAGAAAAAGTTTTTTGCTACGAGTAATCATTTTTTAAATTTCAATGGTTCCTTTTTCTTTGGTGAAATCGACTACATGAACGAACGAAGTAATATTTTCAAAAATGCTTCTCTTTTAAATTATTACAGGTCCCAATTGATTCAACAATTGGATTATTGGAGTTATCGAGTTATTAGTCTAGGATTTCTCTTTTTAACCATAGGAATTCTTTCCGGAGCAGTATGGGCTAACGAAGCATGGGGATCCTATTGGAGTTGGGACCCAAAAGAAACTTGGGCTTTTATTACTTGGATCGTATTCGCTATTTATTTACATACTCGAACAAATATCAAATTTCAGGGTACCAATTCAGCAATTGTGGCGTCTATTGGATTTCTTATAATTTGGATATGCTATTTTGGGATAAATCTATTAGGAATAGGATTACATAGTTATGGTTCATTTCAATTAACATATAATTAAATTAAACACAATTACAAGGGGTTATGACGAATAGGAGTAGAAAAGTGTACAGTACATATCAGATAAAAAAACTTTGTGTGAACAGGTGAGAACCCTGTGAATTTAATAATGTAGTGATTCACAGGGTTCTCACCTGTTCAAATTTATTTTTTTTACTTAACATAAACGTAAAAGAAGAAGAAAAAAAACCTCTTTTTGTCATTGTACAATGAACATAAAAAAAGAATATTTTTTCTTTTTTATTCATCAAAACTAGCCATAAAAAGAATTAGATAGAATAACTTCAACCTTTTCGACTGATAGTGAAAGAACAAAATCCGGATACATACCAATACCTAGTACGGGTAAAAAAATAGAGATCAAAAGAAATAACTCTCGCGGTCCAGAATCAAAAAAGGAAGAGGTTGGTACATTAAATATCTTGTATCCATAGAACATCTGGCGTAACATAGATAATAAATAAATAGGAGTTAATATGATTCCACTTGCCATTACAAAAGTAATTACTAGTTTTGTCATTAAAAAATATTTTGGACTAGTAAGTAGTCCAAAAAAGACTATAAATTCGGCAAGAAAACCACTCATACCTGGTAACGCAAGGGAAGCCATGGAAAAGCTACTGAACATTGTGAATATTTTTGGCATTGGGATCGCTATTCCACCCATTTCGTCAAGATACACAAGACGTATTCTATCATAAGTAGTTCCGGCCAAGAAAAAGAGTGCAGCACCAATAAATCCATGAGAGATTATTTGTAAAAGGGCGCCGTTGAGCCCCATATCAGTGATAGAACCAATTCCTATAATTATAAAACCCATATGTGATACAGAGGAATAAGCTATTCTTTTTTTTAAATTCCGTTGACCCAGAGATGTTGAAGCTGCATAGATTATTTGTATTGCACCGACTATCATCAACCAAGGAGAAAATATAGAATGAGCATGAGGAAATAATTCCATATTGATTCGAACTAATCCATATGCTCCCATTTTTAATAAGATTCCGGCTAGAAGCATACAAGTACTATAATGTGCTTCTCCATGGGTATCTGGTAACCATGTATGTAGGGGTATAATTGGCAATTTGACAGCAAAAGCAATAAGAAATCCAATATATAATAGTATTTCCAAGCCCACAGGATAGGGCTGATTAGCTAATATTTCAAAATTGAGTGTTGGTTCATTAGAACCATATAAACCGATACCCAAAACTCCCATTAAAAGAAAAATAGAACCACCCGCTGTGTACAAAATAAATTTTGTAGCTGAGTACAGACGTTTTTTTCCTCCCCACATGGATACAAGTAGATAAACGGGAATTAATTCTAACTCCCACATGAGGAAAAAAAGTAAAAGGTCCCGAGAAGAAAATAATCCTATTTGCCCACTGTACATTGCTAACATCAGAAAATGAAATAATCGTGAATCCCGAGTAACTGGCCGAGCCGCTAAAGTAGCTAAAGTCGTGATGAATCCCGTTAGTAAAATCGGTCCTATAGAAAGGCCATCTATTCCTAATCTCCAATGAAAATCAAAAAAATCGATCCATTTGAAATCCTCCACTAGTTGGATTAATGGATCATCCAATTGAAAATGATAACAAAATGCATAAGTCGTTAGAAGAAGTTCTAAAATACATATACATATAGTATACCAACGTATTACTCGATTTCCTATATGTGTAAGAAATAAAATTAATGAACCCACAGATATTGGCAAAACTACAATTATTGTTAATAAAGGAAAATGATTCGTGGTGAAGACAAGATACGTTTGGGCCATAAAAATCCGTGCTCAAAATATTCTTATTTTGAGCACGGATTTTGTCGGTAAAAAAAGATGGATTCAGGAGGAGTTTTATGGAACGTATCAATAAGCTAGACCCATACTACGAGTTGTTTCTTGCGATAAATAAACTCGAACACTCAAGAAATCGGTGGGGCAGGCAGATTCACATCGCTTACAACCAACACAGTCTTCGGTCCTTGGAGCAGAAGCGATTTGTTTAGCTTTACATCCGTCCCAGGGTATCATTTCTAATACATCAGTGGGGCACGCTCGAACACATTGAGTACATCCTATACATGTATCATAAATCTTTACTGAATGTGACATTGTATCTATACAGTTTTGAACATCATAAGATTTCGATCTAGTAAACTAACTTAGAAATGGATTCTATATTTAGATACCAGACGAATCAATGAGTGATCCGAATCAATCTACTTCCGAATTGATTTAGGAGCTAGGGCCAAAATACTTTGATTTCTTCTTTCATGATCATACTTTACCTATCAAGCCTGCTAATTTGAATTAATTTATTACTATTCAAATTTCGATTTATATGATTAATACTATTTATTCAACAAATTGGATTGGTTAATACGAGTTGATTTTCTGTTACGATAAATTGATGAAACAATAGCGGGTCCAATAGCTGCTTCAGCGGCTGCAATAGCTATAACAAAAATTGAGAAAATGTCTCCTTTTAATTGACGATTATCAAAAATATCAGAAAATGTTACAAAATTCATATTAACTGAATTTAATATAAGTTCAAGACACATAAGGGCTCTAACCATATTCCGACTTGTGATCAATCCATAAATACCAATAGAAAATAAATAGGCACTCAAAACAAGTACATGTTCGAGCATCATTAAACAACTCCTTATCAATCTTGATTCCTTTCAATCTGAAAAATAATTCAATCGATTCTAACAAGTAGGAAACAAGGGAATATATTAGTAATAGATCGATAGAAAAAAGGATTTCTATTTTAGACAGGAACTAAAAGGATTATAACATTTCTTTTTCGTTGATTCCATTTGAATTCTTCGTTTTAAAGATTTATTATTGACGAGCTATAACAATTGCACCTATTAAAGCAACTAAAAGAATTATTGAAATGAGTTCGAATGGAAGAAAAAAATCTGTTGATAAATGAATTCCAATTTGTTGACTATTACTTATCAAATCTTGCTCTAGAATCTGGTTTGATTTTGTAGTCCAAACGATCCCATACCACGACGTATCTGGAATAGTAGTAATTAGTGAAATAAAAAGACTTGTACAAACCATTGAAGTAACTCCATCCCCAACGGTCCAAAGAGAAAAATCTTTGTAATATTCTGAGCCATTCATGAACATCACAGCAAAAATAATTAAAACATTTATAGCTCCTACATAAATAAGAAGCTGCGCAGCAGCTACAAAATACGAATTCGATAAAATATAGAATAAAGATATACAAAAAAGAACCAATCCCAATGAAAAGGCCGAATAAATTGGATTCGGAAGTAATACTACTCCCAGACTTCCTAATATAAGACCCGATCCCAAAAAGACTAAAAGAAAATCATGTATTGGTGCAGATAAATCCATTATTATTTTATAGAAAAAAAAGAAATCGAAATATTTCATGACTTTATTGACCTGACCAGGAAATAGAAGGTTATCAGGATACTTCTTAATCTTAATTGAATGAAATTTGAATGGGGGTGATGTGAATTGATGTAGATACAGTTATGGGGCTACTCTATATTCTCGAAAGCAGAGTTTCAAACTATATAGTTTGAAATCGTATTCGAATAGAAATAGAAATTGACTTTCAATTCAAATTAAACCACAATTATCGCCAAGTAACCGCTCATTTGTATTGACCAAGCAAAAACCTTATTGCTTAATTCAAGCAAAAATCACTTTTGAATCTAAAGGAATGTTTTTTGAATAGTGATTTTATACATTTTTGATTTGAGGTGAATTCGAAGAAATTGTTCGAATTGTATAATCGTCAATTATTGACACCGGCAACCGACCTAAAGCAATTTGATTATAATTCAATTCATGACGATCATAAGTGGAAAGCTCATATTCTTCAGTCATTGATAAACAATTTGTTGGACAATACTCAACGCAATTACCACAAAATATACAGATTCCAAAATCAATACTGTAATTAAGTAATCGTTTCTTTCGAATATCAGATTCTAATTTCCAATCAACAACAGGTAGGTCTATAGGACATACGCGAACACATACTTCACAAGCAATGCATTTATCAAATTCAAAGTGGATTCGGCCTCGGAAACGTTCCGATGTGATCAATTTTTCGTAGGGGTATTGAATAGTTACAGGTAAACGATTCGCGTGGGACAAAGTAATCATGAAACCTTGACCAATGTACCTGGCAGCTCGTAGTGTTTGTTGACTAGAATTCAAGAACTCAGTTAGCATAGGGAACATATCGAATATCTATAAATCAATTTTGTTTCTTTCTCTTGTTTCAGATAAGTTCTGAATACGGAATTCTTTTACAGTGAAAGAAGTTGGGACGAAGTTGTTAATAATAAATTACCTAGCGAAATAGGTAAAAGAAATTTCCAGCCAAGATTTAAAAGTTGGTCTATTCTCAGTCTCGGTAAAGTCCATCTTGTTGCAATAGAAATGAACAAGAACAAATAAGTTTTAGCTAATGTAATAAAGATATTGATTATTGTTCCAAAAACCTGACTTTTTTTTTTAATGTCAAAAAGCTCAGGAACAAATATGTATGGAATAGAAAGATTCCAACCCCCAAAGTAAAGAACTGTTACAAATAATGAAGAAACAAGTAGATTTAGATACGAAGCAACGTAAAACAAACCAAACTTGATACCTGAATATTCGGTTTGATAACCTGCTACTAATTCTTCTTCTGCTTCTGGTAAATCAAAAGGTAATCTCTCACACTCGGCTAGAGAAGAAATTAGAAAAACTATAAACCCTATAGGTTGCCGCCACAAATTCCACCCCCAAAACCCATATTTTGACTGCGCTTCAACTATATCAACTGTACTTGAACTATTAGATAATCATAGTCGACAATAACATCACTGCTCCTGTCGCTATTACAGAACCGTACATGAGATTTTCACCTCATACGGCTCCTCATAGGTCACAAATAAATCTAAGGACCTTTCAACTCAACATTATTTTGATGTGGTTATAAGATCGATCGAGGGCCAAACGCTTATTCTAAGGTTTCGAATTAGACCAATGAAATTCTGTCGGCTAGATTTCGAATAAATAAAGTGCTTCTGAATTGATCTCATCTTTTAAGAATTTTCATTTTTTTTTGTTGATTAATTTATCCTTGAATAAAAAAATACTTTTTAGACGAATATTACATAGATATCTCAACCTAGCATTTTTGATTACGAAAAAGAATTAGCGATTGCATTTCATAATAAAATTCTATCTTTCTAAATAAGATAGGTATGAATAAAAAAAGATGTCTTTTTGCAATTCTAGTTCTTTCTATTTTATTTCGTTCCTATTCTCCTTTCTCAAAAAAAGGGGACATTATCCAAAGTAAAAGATTTCTTCGTTCTTGATAGTTACTTACTTAACCGGTGGATAGGAACATACTCTGGATCAAAATTGGGGGGGTACTTCTTAATTATTTCTACAAACTTAAAGCCCGAACTCAAATTCCTTTTCTATAAAGAAATATCCTATTTGGATAATTTCCAGAATCTCTATTAGTAATCCTTTGTGTATCTTGGTCTTCCTAACCATCCACTCATTTTTTTTGTTTGAATCTCCCATTAGGGTAATCACTATGTTAATAGATGGGAAAAACCCCATAAGTTGATCTTTTGAACCCGCTTCAAGTCATGATGACTAATCAACCAATCTTGGGGTAAAGAGTCTCGACTGCTTATGTCTTTACTTTCACTTAATTCTTGTACATAGGAAATGAGATTGAATTCCTTTAACAGCAAATCTTTAAGCCGTTTTATTTCACTCATATAACTATCTGGTTTAGTTTATCAACCCCAATGATGAATAAAAAAATATAAAATAGATATTCAGTTCATTTAACTTTCTTGCTAGAAAAAAAATAAATGGGGGAAATTTTATGTCTCACTGAATCACACGTAGAGATATTGATAATACACATAGAGTTAATGGTATTTCATAACTAATTGATTGAGCAGCAGCCCTTAATCCACCTAAAAAGGAATATTTATTATTTGATCCATATCCCGACATAAGAAGTCCAACGGGAGCAAGACTTGAAACGGCGATCCATAAAAAAACACCAATACTAAGATCAGCTAGAATAAGTCGATAGCTAAAAGGAATTACTGAATAACTTATTAAAATGGATATGACCGCTATCGATGGCCCCATATTGAATAAATAAGTATCACCTCTAGATGGAAGAATATTTTCTTTGAAAAGTAGTTTTGTACCATCTGCTAGAGCTTGAAGAATTCCTAAAGGCCCGGCGTATTCAGGCCCAATACGTTGTTGTATTCCTGCAGATATTTCTCTTTCTAACCAAACAATTACTAGTACACCTAGTGTGATTCCTAATACAAGAGTCAAAATAGGGACAAGCACCCATATGATCCCATAGACTTCTTTTAAGGATTCTAATCTGGAAAAAGAATTGAGAGCTTGTATTTCAGTTGTATCAATTATCATTTCAACGATCAACTTCTCCCATAATGATATCTATGCTACCTAGTATCGTCATAATATCAGCCAATTTCATTCTTTTAACTAACTGAGAAAGAATTTGCAAGTTGATAAAACCCGGTGGTCGAATTTTCCATCGCCAAGGAAAAACACTCTGATCCCCTATGAGAAAAATTCCCAATTCTCCTTTTGGTGCTTCAACTCTTACATAAAGTTCTTGCTTCGACAATTCAAAAGTTGGAGAAGGTTTTTTACTAATAAATCGATATTGAAAATCATTCCATTGGGGGTTTTTTATTCTATCAAAGCGTCGGGTTTCTAAATTCTCATAGGGTCCCCCTGGAATTCCTTCCAGGGCCTGTTGTATAATTTTTATGGATTCTGTCATTTCACTGATTCGTACTAAATAACGCGCTAATGAATCGCCCTCTTTTTGCCATTGAACCTCCCAATCAAATTCGTCGTAACACTCATAATGATCAACTTTACGAAGATCCCATTGTATTCCGGAAGCTCGTAGCATTGGGCCTGATAAACCCCAATTTAGTGCTTCTTCTGCGCCAATAATGCCTACGCCTTCAACTCGTTCTAAAAAAATAGGGTTCTGTGTAATAAGCTTTTGATATTCAGTAACCCCGGTTAAAAAATAATCGCAAAAATCCAAACATTTATCTATCCAGCCATGAGGTAGATCAGCAGCTACTCCTCCGATACGAAAATAATTATGCATCATGCGCATACCGGTGGCAGCTTCGAATAGGTCATATATCAACTCGCGTTCTCGAAAAATATAGAAGAAAGGAGTCTGTGCCCCAATATCTGCCATAAAAGGACCAAGCCATAACAAATGGGAAGCGATACGACTCAACTCCAACATAATAGCTCTGATATAGCTAGCCCTTTGAGGTACTTGAATATTGCCTAGTTGTTCCGGTCCATTTACAGTTATTGCTTCTGTGAACATAGTAGCTAAATAATCCCAACGCGTTACATAAGGCAAATATTGTATAATTGTTCGATTTTCCGCAATTTTCTCCATCCCTCTATGTAAATAACCCAATATTGGTTCACAGTCAATAACATCTTCACCATCGAGAGTAACTATCAGTCGAAGAACACCATGCATTGATGGGTGGTGAGGGCCCATATTGACTATCATGAGGTCTTTTCTTGTAGTTGATGTAATCATAAGTTTTTTCCTAAGTAATTCTTCCATGCGTTTCTGAAAGTAAAAAGAAGTTCAGAAAAATTGAAATGAATAAGTTTAAATGATATTATTTAAAATTAACGAGTTTTGAGTTCGCGAATATCCAATTCATTAATTAATTCTTTATAGCGCCCTATATTATTTTTTGACAAATAAGTGAGGATTCGTTGACGTTTTCCCAAAATTTTTCGCAAACCTCTCTGAGATGAAGAGTCTTTTTTGTGCAATTCCAAATGTGAAGCAAGTCTCCTTATTTTAGTGGTGAAACTGAATACTTGAAATTCAACAGATCCTCTGTTTTCTTTTTGAGAGATAATCGAAATAAATGAATTTTTGACCATAAAAAACGCCCTTTGCTCCCTTTTTTTATAAATTACAGATATGGATTTTACTGATCAGTAATAATAATGCCATTCATTTTAATATGGTATTGGTATATACAATAATCAAATTAATTAACTCCTAATTTTCTGAAGTCAAATCAATCAATCCAATTTCAAATTGGATTTAAATAGGGGATAGAAAAGAATTGGTACATTTTCGCATCGAAGAATTTAGACCGAAAATGGAGCAGGTTCTGTTGATTTCTTTCGCGATCGAATTGAGACAAATTTCATATTGGTTATTCGAATGAAATGTAAGAGATGTGATGTGTATATTTGGTTGCTTTCATATACCCTATAAAGCATATAGTAAGCATATAGAAAGTATATAGTGAAAAGTATAAAGTATCATAGTGAAAAGTGTATTATTCGCGAATTTTTAATCGTGGATACATCTGTATCCTTAACATACAAAAATGACTGCCATTGTTGGTATCAAACCAAGAACGATTCATACAAGCTAAATCTTCTAATCGATAATTAGGCCAAAGAAAAAGGTTTAATTTAATTAAATTATTTTTCTCTATATCCAGATGTTTATTATCAGCCGAAACTTGGTTGCTGTTTTTTATGTTCTTCTCGTTCCAAAATCCTGAATTTCTATCGACACCATTACTACTCTTTAAATTGAAACAAATGAGAATTCTCAATTTTCTACGACATCTAAACGATAAAATATTTTCAGGAACAAGCAAATCTAAATGAGTTTTGTGTCTAGTTTCAGTTATTCTTTGCTGTGGTGAACTAGCTTCATAAAAATGATTCCGAGAAACAGACCCTTGTTCTTGGTATTTTTGATTAGTTTGGTGCTTACTCTTATGAAATAACGAAATGCCTATGATTTGATACATAATCAATTGTCCATCGTCGTTTCCAGGCAAACGGATGGGTTCTATAATCAATACGCCCTTTTTCATCAATTCTGTAAGAGTTAAATTCTTCTGAATCAACATTATATCCAAACTCGTTTCTCTCTTTTGAATTGAGGATATAAGAATTTTTCTTGGATCTATCAGTCTAAGGAGAAGACAATATACCTTGATATTATTGATCATTTTTTGATTCAAAGTATCGTCCCATCTCAATTGAAAAAGCAAATAACGTTTCAGGAAGAAATCTAGTTCTGCTTCTGTGTTACTTTTGTATTGTTTTTGCTTTTTCCCTTTTTTCATATCTGATCTTTCATAATTTTTTTCAATGTTTTTTTGTTGTGAAAGAATAGATCGAAGGTATCCTCGGCTTGTGGATTCTTTTTGCTCTTTATTTCGATGATTTTGAGTCCATGGTATCAAAAAATTTCTTTTTTGCTTTTCATTCATCTTTTTATTTTCACTACTTTTTTGATTTCTATTCAAATTGAAAAGAAGTAATTTACTTGGTATAAACCAAGGTTTTGTTTTATATGCATTATAAAGTAATACAAATTCTGGAAAGAACCAAAGTTCGAGATTGGATATCGGATGCTTTAACATTTTTTCATTCATTCCCATCCAATCAAAAAATACTTTGTTTGAGTTTGGTGGATTGATTTCTGGAATAATCAGATAAAAAAGATCTTTTTTATTAATTATTTTAGTTTTAGAATTATTAGTACCAATCTGAGCATCTTTATTTCTATTAGTATCGATCGCGATCCAGGTTTCAATATCTACCCTTTGTATAAGAGAAAAATTCATGATTTTGCAATCAAAATATTTTCTATCGGCAGTTTTTTCCATAGATAGAATAGCGACCTTTCCTAGAAAATTCTTGATAGAAATACTGCTCAGCATATCAAAAAGGGTGTTTTTATGTGTGTTATAAGAAATCTCTTGTTTGTTATTTCCTTGAAACGGAGATCTAGAAAAAAAGCATTCTGCTTTATTTTCATAATTATGAAATTTATATGATAAAAGATCATATCTATAGTATTTTTGAAAATTTTCTTTTTTAGTCGATTTATTCACTAATGAATAAACTTCAATTTTTTGTTGTTTTTTGGAATCAATTAATTCGTTTTTTTCATATGAATGCCATTTGCTTAAATTTTCCTTTTTCGTCATACGATAGTAACGAACCCTATTTCGCCACTTTTCTGATATTAATCTAGACCATCTGATCTGAGATAAATCGTATTGATTATACTCTTTCAACCAGCCTTTCCATTGATGTATTTTAGAACTTGAAAGTTTTTTATCTCCTAATTTCGAATGAAACATCTCTTGTATTTCAAAAGAATCCTTTAGTTCAGGCTTAAGAAAAAAATGGATTCCTTGATATTGAAGAATAGATCTTAATTTAGACGAGTTACTAACTTGGATTTTTGATAATTGGTAAAATACATATGCTTGTGACATGTAGGATAAGTCATAAAAATAATGTGAATTTTTTTTACTATTACTATCGAGTGATTTTTTTATAGTTGACAGAAACGGAATTGGATTCTTTTTTTTTTTTCTTTTTTGTTGCCTTCTTTCATTATTGTAAATGAATTTATGAATAATTTTTTTTGTTGATTTAAGCAAAAATTCTCTATTTATTCTGGGAATATTAATGATAGATAAAAATATATCTATGTATATTCTTTCAATGAATAAGTTAAAAAAGGGAGATAATTTGGATATTAATCGAGCAGTTTCTCTTTTTAATATTTGTAATTTTTCTAATCTTTTAGCATTATAACTTGTTTTGTTAGGACTAATATTATTTATTCTTGCAGTTACTTTTTTTTTCTCTTTTGTAATTCTTTGTATTTGATTTCGAATTCTATTTGTTCTATGAGTCAGATCGTTCATCTTTTTTTCTGTCAATGAAGAATTTGACCAATTGGTAGATGCAATTTGACTAACGGATTTGTGAATTAGCTGATTGCCAATTATGGAATCTTTTTCTTCCTTATTTTCATGCGATTCATACACTTCTCTTAATTGAAATAATAAAATTGGATTTACTTTTGAAAGTTTTTTGATTTTTTTTTTTATAAAACTAACACTTTTAATAATCCATTTTTTTGTTTCTTTTGAAGCTTTTCGAAGTGATTTTGTTTTTACTTTGAAAACTATTAGAACTAGAAAATACTTCTTTTTTAATTTTCCGATTTGTTTTTCGAGTTCCTTGAAAATTGGTTTAAAAAAGGAAAGTCGTTTTCGGGGTGAACCAAAAGGAAATTCGGCTTCCAGTCCCCAAACTGTTAAAAAACAAAAATCATCTTTTTCTTTTTTCTTTTTCATTAAATCTTTCTGGTAGTATCGTAGTTTCGATTTGTGCCAAGGTTTTAGACAGAAAGGAAATAAGATTTTTATCTGAATACCGTCTGTCAACCAATTTTTTGGAAATTCTGTTTCTGATAAAGGAACACCATTATAAGTACATTTAACATACATCTCTCTATTCCAGTCCTGTAAATCCTCAGACCATTCAGGAAGTTGTAATAGCAATATACGTCCAATATTTTTCGCGATTATCAATAAAGGGAATAGAATATATTTTCTAAAAATTGATTGAGTTAGTAACATCCAACCTCTTATTACTTGCGTAAATGGTATGCTATCCCAGGCCTCTGCTATCTCTATTCGTGCTTTCTCCTTTCTTTTGTTCTCCTCGTTTTTTTCTTTAACTTGTCTTTTTGTTTGCTCTTCTGTATACTCTCTAATTTTGAAGACTTTCCTTTTTATTACCCAATCTTTAAAAATTCGTTTAATCAACCCGGAGATATCAAAAGAAAAAAGAGGCGATTTTTTCATTCTGTTCAAAAAAAGGGGGGCATGCGCGTTTGCTTGAAACAACTTCGAAAGTACTATTTTACGCCTTTGAGCCCGCATAGAACCTTTGATTATACCTCGCCGAAAATCTGATTGTTGTGAATAGCGCATCAAAGCTACTTCGTCTGTTTGATCGGGTGTATTAGTATCCTTATTAGTATTAGGATCAGTATCCTGCTTGTTACCAGTAAAAATTACTACTCGTTTGGCTTTTCTTGAGCGAATTTGATGATCTACTGGGACATCTTCTTGATATTCTCCTGAGTGTTGTTCCAAATCCGTGATTAATTTGTATGTCCATCGAGGGACTTTTTTAATGATTTCTTTTATTTTAATTGATTTGCTACGAATTTTTTGATCATTAACATCCTTATTTACAAAATAATTCAAATATTTTGTTTTTTTTTCTGAATCTATTTTACTGATGAAAGTTAAGAAATCAACAATTTCTGTTGATAATGGTTTTTTATAAAATCTATTCATTTTCTCTTTAACTTCTTGGAAAGAAGTATCGAGAAGGATACCATGAATCCGATTTATCCCAAATTTATTTACGAAATTGTCTATCGAAGTTTTTTTTAGGATTGATGGTGAAGAACTTTTGTCAATTGTTCTTCGATATGCTCCGTTCAAACAGGGATCATACTCTTTGGATAAGTATTCTTTTGTAGAATCATCGTTACACAATCGAGTCTTTGTTTCGAGTATATTTAAAGAAAGATATTTTTTGTCTAAGGCTTCAATTCTATTTATAAATTCGTTGTTTAAATTTTTTTCTCTTTGTTTATTGATATAAACCCAAGACTTGTAGAGGTCAGGGGATACCCTTTTTTTTATCATTTCCAAAAAAATGGATAAACTTGGGGGATATGTAAAAGATATTTTTTCTTTTCCATCGCTTTTGCATATGTCAAAAAAATATTGTGACATTTCTTTTCTGATAGATTTTTCAAATTGATTATTTTTTATGTAGCGAAATGGGCGATTCCATCGCTGCAAATCAAAAATAAGAATC